AATGGAAAAAATCGCGGAAAACCGAACTATTATACAATACTTACCTTATGTAACACGGTGGGATTATTTAGCTACTATGTTTACAGAAGCAATAACGGTAAATGCACCAGAATTCTTGGAGAATATTCAAATACCCCAAAGAGCCAGCTATATTAGAGTAATTATGTTAGAGTTGAGCCGTATAGCTTCTCACTTGTTATGGCTTGGACCTTTTATGGCGGATCTCGGCGCACAGACTCCTTTTTTCTATATTTTTAGAGAGAGAGAATTGATATACGATCTATTTGAAGCTGCTACAGGTATGCGAATGATGCATAATTACTTTCGCATCGGAGGAGTAGCCGCCGATCTACCTTATGGATGGATCGATAAATGTTTAGATTTCTGTGATTATTTTTTACGAGGAGTTGTTGAATATCAACAACTTATTACACAGAATCCCATTTTTTTAGAACGAGTTGAAGGAGTCGGTTTTATTAGCGGAGAAGAAGCAGTAAATTGGGGCTTATCAGGACCGATGTTACGAGCTTCTGGAATACAATGGGATCTTCGTAAAGTTGATCCTTATGAGTCTTACAACCAATTTGATTGGAAAATCCAATGGCAAAAAGAAGGGGATTCATTAGCTCGCTATTTAGTACGAATGGGTGAAATGAGGGAATCCATCAAAATTATTCAACAGGCTGTAGAGAAAATTCCTGGGGGTCCTTATGAGAATTTAGAAGTCCGACGCTTTAAGAAAGCAAAGAATTCCGAATGGAATGATTTTGAATATCGATTTCTTGGTAAAAAACCTTCGCCAAATTTTGAATTGTCAAAGCAAGAGCTTTATGTAAGAGTGGAAGCTCCAAAAGGTGAATTAGGAATTTATCTGGTAGGAGATGATAGTCTTTTCCCCTGGAGATGGAAAATTCGTCCACCCGGTTTTATTAATTTGCAAATTCTTCCTCAACTAGTTAAAAAAATGAAATTGGCTGATATCATGACGATATTAGGTAGTATAGATATCATTATGGGGGAAGTTGATCGTTGAAATGATAATAGATAGGGTAGAGGTAGAAACTATCAATTCTTTTTCGAAATCGGAATTATTAAAAGAAGTCTATGGACTGATATGGATTCTACCTATTTTGACCCTCCTACTGGGAATCACAATAGAAGTACTGGTAATTGTGTGGTTAGAAAGAGAAATATCCGCATCGATACAACAACGTATTGGTCCTGAATATGCTGGCCCCCTGGGACTGCTTCAAGCTATAGCCGATGGAACTAAGCTCCTTTTTAAGGAAGATATCCTGCCATCCCGAGGAGATATTCCTTTATTTAGCATTGGACCTTCTATAGCAGTCATATCCATTTTATTAAGTTTTTTAGTTATCCCTTTTGGATATCGTTTTGTTTTAGCCGATCTTAGTATTGGTGTTTTTTTATGGATTGCCATTTCAAGTATTGCTCCTATTGGTCTTCTTATGGCAGGATATAGCTCAAATAATAAATATTCTTTTTTAGGCGGTCTACGAGCTGCTGCTCAATCTATTAGTTATGAAATACCATTAACTTTTTGTGTGCTAGCAATATCTCTACGTGTGATTCGTTAAAATAGGATCTTTTTCCTCTAAAATCCATTGAATATTTATCTTCCTTTTCTTATTCTATATTCGGGTTGGTAAGTTAAACTAGATAGCTATATGAGTGAAACAAAACAGCTTATTAATTTGTAGTAAAAAGAAAAAATCTCATTTCCTACGTACAAGAAAAAAGTTGAAGTAAACATAAGCAGTGTAAACTCTTTACCCCAAGGTTGAGATTTTTTGATTAGTCATCATATCTTGAAGCGGGCAAGAATAAAGGATTCGGGATATGGAATTCCATTACTAGAATATTCCTAGTTATTACTATAACTTATAATCATAAGAGGAATCCATCAAAAGTTAGTGAGGGGTTAGGAACACTAAAGTACATAAAGGATTAGTAATGAGGAAATCTAAGGCATTAGAGATTTTTCCTCATAAAAGGAATCATAATAAGGACTTGAAATTGGTGGAAATGATCAAGTAGTACTTTCTTCGGATTCCGATCCAGAGTATGTTCCCATTCACTTGTTAAGGAAATGGCTATCAAGAACGAATTAACCCTTTATTCTTTTTTTCTTTTTAAGTACCCCTCCCCGGGGAAAGAAGAATAGGACAAAAGATATGGAATGCAATACAAAAAAAAGATATTTATTTATTCTTTCCTTCCTCTATTCATACAGAATTCCTCATGAACTAATGCCCAATTCTTTTCATTTATTAATTGCTATAACGAGTGTTTTATTCCAAGATTAAGTTATTGCTGAACAAAGAAAAATTCTCATTATATTATAAAGGACGAGATCAATTCGGAAGCGCTTTTCTTATTCTAGCAGACGGAATTCCTTTGGTCTAATTTAGGACTTTCCAATCGATTTTATCTTACCTAATTCTATCTATGCCCAGGGGGATAATACCGAAATGAAACAACCCTTTCCTTTTTTCTGATCATAGAGAAGCCGTATGAAGCTAAGGTTTCATGTACGGTTTTGGAATAGCGGTGGGAACTGTGATGTTATCATCGACTATGATTATCTAACAGTTCAAGTACAGTTGATATAGTTGAAGCACAGTCAAAATATGGTTTTTTTGGATGGAATCTTTGGCGTCAGCCTATAGGTTTTCTGGTTTTTCTAATTTCTTCTTTGGCAGAATGCGAAAGATTACCCTTTGATTTACCAGAAGCAGAGGAAGAATTAGTAGCAGGTTATCAAACCGAATATTCCGGTATCAAATATGGTTTATTTTATCTTGTTTCTTACCTAAATTTATTAGTTTCCTCTTTATTTGTAACAGTTCTCTACTTAGGCGGGTGGAATTTCTCTATTCCCTATATATCCTTTTTTGGATTTTTCCAAATGAATAAAATAGTTGGAATTTTGGAAATGACAATGGGTATCTTTATTACATTAACTAAAGCTTATTTATTTCTCTTCATTTCTATCACAATAAGATGGACTTTACCCAGGATGAGAATGGATCAGTTATTAAATCTTGGATGGAAATTTCTTTTACCTATTTCCCTGGGCAATCTCTTATTAACTACTTCTTCCCAACTTGTTTCACTATAAATAAGATAATACAATAATAGTAAGAATATTTTCAACACAAAAATTCTCTCAAACAAGAGAAAGAAACATACCTTTTTCATAGATATTTAGAATATGTTCCCTATGGTAACTGGGTTCATGAGTTATGGTCAACAAACAATACGTGCTGCAAGGTACATTGGTCAAAGTTTCATAATTACCTTATCCCACACAAATCGTTTACCTATAACGATTCACTACCCTTATGAAAAATCAATTACATCGGAGCGTTTCCGGGGGCGAATCCACTTTGAATTTGATAAATGTATTGCTTGTGAAGTATGTGTTCGCGTATGCCCGATAGATCTACCCCTTGTGGATTGGAGATTTGAAAAGGATATTAAAAGGAAACAATTGCTTAATTATAGTATTGATTTTGGAGTTTGTATATTTTGTGGTAATTGTGTTGAGTACTGTCCGACAAGCTGTTTATCAATGACTGAAGAATATGAACTTTCTACTTATGATCGTCATGAATTGAATTACAATCAAATTGCTTTGAGTCGGTTACCAATCTCCATAATGGGAGATTACACAATTCAAACAATTAGGAATTCGACTCAAAGTAAAATAGACGAAGAAAAATCTTTGAATTCAAGAACGATTACTAATTACTAGGATTTTTCTTTTTTGTTAGAAAAATCCAATAGTTCTTTACTAACTAGAAAGAAAAACGAATAACTACTGCTTATTGCAAATTATTCCTGATTTAAAATGAGAGTAGATTTTCGTGATGTGATTTCTAACTATACAACTTATATACAAAAAAATATCCTAATTCCTTTTTCCTTCCTTGAATCTTTTAGTTTTAGTCAGTTCATGAAAAAATTTATACTATTAATTTCTTCTTATCCATAATGGATTTACCTGGACCAATACATGAGATTCTTGTGCTATTTGGGGAATTTGTTCTTCTACTAGGGGGCATAGGAGTAGTATTACTTACCAACCCAATTTATTCTGCCTTTTCGCTGGGATTAGTTCTTGTTTGTATATCCTTATTCTATATTTTATTAAATTCCTACTTTGTAGCTGTCGCACAACTTCTTATTTATGTGGGAGCCATAAATGTCTTGATCATATTTGCCGTAATGTTCATAAATGGCTCAGAATGGTCTAAAAATAAGAATTATTGGACTATTGGAGATGGGTTCACTTCACTCGTTTGTATAACTATTCTTTTTTCACTAATGACTACTATCCCAGATACGTCATGGTATGGAATTCTTTGGACTACAAGATCAAACCAAATAGTAGAACAGGGTCTCATAAATAACGTTCAACAAATTGGGATTCATTTAGCAACTGATTTTTATCTTCCGTTTGAACTCATTTCCATAATTCTTCTAGTTTCTTTAATAGGTGCAATTACTATGGCTCGGCAATAAGAAATACTTAGAATGAGTCAAAATTCTTAGAATTTCAAATCTAAAATAAGTAACTAAAATAAATAACTAAAGAATCACAATTTTGATTTAGTAAAACCCATCTACTGCCAACAAATACCTTCTTTTCTCTTTTGTTGTGTAATTGTTCTATTCTAATTAATTGAATCGGTTCAATTCTTGTCCTCATATTGAAATGAATCGAGATTGATAAGGAGTTAGTTAATGATGTTTGAGCATGTACTTTTTTTGAGTGTCTATTTATTTTCGATTGGTATCTATGGATTGATCACAAGCCGAAACATGGTTAGAGCTCTAATATGTCTTGAACTTATACTGAATTCAATTAATCTAAATCTCGTAACATTTTCTGATCTATTTGATAGTCGCCAATTAAAAGGAGACATTTTCGCAATTTTTGTTATAGCCCTTGCGGCTGCTGAAGCAGCTATTGGACTATCCATTCTTTCTTCCATCCATCGTAACAGGAAATCAACTCGTATCAATCAATCTAATTTTTTGAATAATTAGACTTTTGAATAATTAGACATAGAATCCTCTAAACAAATAAACAAAGGCGCACATATAATGATAATATAAAATGCAAATATTAAGATGAATAGAAATCGAATACTATTTTCTTATTATTTTATTATTTTAGAATATCTATTTTTTGAGTAGGTTATTGTATAGTATTCTTTTTTACTTATTGAATTTTTGCAATTCATTGATATTGCAATTTGAATATTGCAATAATTTATATTGAAAAGACGATAGCCCATTTATTGGCTAGTTCGAATTCATATGTACAATTCGTATAATTATGATTGTTGAAGCCCAAAATTCAAGTCTCTTGGCTCTTTTCACGCTTTCTCACAAACGGATTAAGAAATATATTGCATTATTTATTTGTTGAAGTTTGGATAAACCATTGCTTCGTCTGGTGTCTACAATACATATGACTCATATAGTACTAATTTCATTTTTACCAGATCGAAAATTTTTATGTTGAAAAGGAAAATTTATAGATCCAATGTCACATTCCGTAAAAATTTATGATACATGTATAGGATGCACTCAATGTGTACGAGCTTGTCCAACAGATGTATTAGAAATGATACCCTGGGATGGGTGTAAAGCCAAGCAAATTGCTTCTGCGCCGAGAACCGAAGATTGTGTGGGTTGTAAGAGATGCGAATCTGCCTGCCCAACAGATTTTTTAAGTGTCCGCGTTTATTTAGGGCCTGAAACAACCCGCAGCATGGCTCTATCTTATTGATACGTTACAAAAAACTCCACTTGAATCGTCTGATTCCTCTTTACCGAAGAAGCCTGTGCTCGAAATAAGCGAGCACGGGCTTTTCTGGTCAAAACGTATCTTCTCTTTATCACTTTATCATGAGTTATTTTCCTTGGTTAACAATACTTGTTGTTTTGCCGATATTTGCAGGTTCATTAATTTTCTTTTTACCTCATAGGGGAAACAAAATCGTTAGGTGGTATACTATATCTATTTGTTTATTAGAATTCCTTCTAATGACTTATGCATTCTGTTATCATTTCCAATTGGAGGATCCCTTAATCCAATTAAAGGAGGATTCTAAATGGATAGATGTCTTTGATTTCCACTGGAGATTGGGAATCGATGGACTTTCATTAGGATCTATTTTATTGACAGGATTTATCACTACTTTAGCTACTTTAGCAGCTTGGCCGGTTACCCGGAATTCGCGATTATTCTATTTCCTGATGCTAGCAATGTATAGTGGTCAAATAGGATTATTTTCTTCGCGAGACCTTTTACTTTTTTTTATCATGTGGGAGTTAGAATTAATTCCTGTTTACTTACTTTTATCCATGTGGGGGGGGAAGAGGCGTCTGTATTCAGCTACAAAGTTTATTTTGTATACTGCAGGCGGTTCCATTTTTTTCTTAATCGGAGTTCTAGGTATGGGCTTATATGGTTCCAATGAACCAAGATTAGATTTGGAAAGATTAATTAATCGATCATACCCTGCAACATTGGAAATACTATTTTATTTGGGCTTCCTTATTGCTTATGCTGTCAAATTGCCGATTATACCCCTACATACGTGGTTACCAGATACCCATGGGGAAGCGCATTACAGTACATGTATGCTTTTAGCGGGAATCCTATTAAAGATGGGAGCATACGGATTGATTCGGATCAATATGGAATTGTTACCTCATGCTCATTATCTATTTTCCCCCTGGTTGGTAATAATAGGAGCGATGCAAATAATCTATGCAGCTTCAACTTCTCTTGGTCAACGAAATTTCAAAAAAAGAATAGCCTATTCCTCTGTATCTCACATGGGTTTCATAATTATAGGAATTGGTTCCATAACCAACATTGGACTCAATGGAGCTATTTTACAAATACTATCCCATGGATTTATTGGTGCTACACTTTTTTTCTTGGCGGGAACGGCTTGTGATAGAATGCGTCTTGTTTATCTCGAAGAACTGGGGGGGATATCTATCCCAATGCCGAAAATTTTTACCATGTTTAGTAGCTTTTCAATGGCTTCTCTTGCCTTACCAGGAATGAGCGGTTTTGTTGCAGAATTAGTAGTATTTTTTGGACTAATTACTAGTCCCAAATTTATGTTAATGCCAAAAATGCTAATTACTTTTGTAATGGCAATTGGAATGATATTAACTCCTATTTATTTATTATCTATGTTACGCCAGATGTTCTATGGATACAAGCTATTTCATGTTCCAAACGAAAATTTTGTGGATTCTGGACCGCGAGAACTCTTTCTTTTAATCTGTATCTTTTTACCAGTAATAGGAATTGGTATTTATCCAGATTTTGTTCTCTCACTATCCGTTGACAGGGTAGAGGCTCTCTTATCCAATTATTATCCTAAATAGGATTTTCTTTTTTTTTTTAACTAGTCCGCTCTATACTCTATATTCCATAGTGGAAAAACCAAATAATTCAGAAAAAAGTAAAAAAGTCTAAGTCTAATTAGATCTATCTCGAATTTTTGAGAACCCTTTGAGAAGGCGTTCAAGGGGTTCTCAAATCAAACAAAAATGGAAAAACTTTCATTTCATGAAGGTTTTATGTTATGTAATCATTTAGATGGTAATGTAAATGAACCATAACTATGTAAACCTATTCCTAATAGATTGATACCAAAATAGCAGATCCAAATTATAAGAAATCCTATTGAAGCTACAAGTGCAGAATTCGTACCCTTCCAATTTGGATTTGTTCTACTATGTAAATAAATTGCGAATATGGTCCAAGTAATAAATGCCCAAGTTTCCTTAGGATCCCAATTCCAATAGGATCCCCATGCCTCATTAGCCCATACTGCTCCACAAAGAATACCTATGGTTAAAAGGGTAAACCCTAGGCTAATGACACGATAACTCCAAGAATCCAAACGCTCAGTTAATTGATATTTGTAATAATTTGGAAATGAAGGAAAAGAGGTGTTTTTTAAAGCACTTCTTTTTGCATAGAAATATTCAATCTCACTAAACTCACTAAAGAAAAATGTTTTAAGTAAAACATTTTTTTTCTTTTTAGAAAAGAAATCAAAATTCTTTTGAAATTTAATGATTAGAAGAGCGGCAGATAATAAGGATCCGCACAAAAGAGTTGCATAGCTTAGTAACATCATACTGACATGCATCATTAACCACTGAGATTGTAGAGCAGGTACTAGTATTGTGGATTGATGCATTTCAGTTAAAAGACCCGACGTGGCAAAGCCTTGCGTTAAAATAGTACTTGGCGTAGTTATTGTGCTTAAATCATTTTTAGAGTTCTGTATCTTAGGAATCGTATGAATAATATACAGAGCCCATGAAAGGAAGATCAATGACTCATATAAATTACTTAATGGAAAATGTCCCGAAGAAGCCCAACGAGAAACTAAGAATCCTGTTATAGATAAAAAAGTTGCTATCATTCCTTTTTCTGACGAATCACGTAATCCCCCAAGTTCACGAACTAATAAGGTTATCAAATGAATCGTAATCACAATTGAAATGGTTGAGAAAGAGATATGAGTTAGTATATGTTCTAAAGTTGCAAATAGCATAAGGAGAAGGTCCCATTACAAAATTGGAAATTTCGAATTGAATCCATTTTCTAATCTATTGTATTCTTTTTCGAGAATGCCGCCACTCGGACTCGAACCGAGATGCTTGAGCACTGCTTCCTAAGAGCAGCGTGTCTACCAATTTCACCATGGCGGCTAACTTGAAATAATAGGGAACTTAAAAGAATAATAGTTATTTTCTGGCAAATCGTCGAGATTGGGAGAGTCCATAGAATTTAGGAACATTAGAATCTTCATTTTTTTTTTCTAATTAGTTTCTCATTGAAATTTTTTCAAATCTTTCAATGCAATGGACAAAATGCAAAAAACCTTTTCTATTTATCCATTAGAATTTCTATAATTTCATCATTAAATACAAAGAATTTTGGGTTTTAGCAAAATTTCTAGAATGAAAGCCTTTATTCTCTTATTAATACGATTTACCAAGCCTAAACCAATTTATTTGTGGATTTTGGATAAGATAGGTAGAAGTTGTAAGTCCTATTGCAAGAATACTCTACTTTTCATAATAGAATCCTCATATTTTATTATGAGGATTCTATTATGAAAAGTTCGTTGATAGGAAAAGAATACTTAGGACACAGTATAGCAAAAACTTTTGTTCTATATATCAGAGGGGTTAGTTCTAAGAATATTGTACCGAGGAATTCGACACATAAAAGTACATTCATTAATTAATCCGAATTATTCATATTAAATAATTGGAATTTCTTTTGGATAGGTCAATTCAGATTATTCCAAAACCAGATTATTTGTTTGTTTGTTGCCCAGAAAAACCCTTTGGTTTTGGATGCTCGCTGCCGCTGGAAAATGATCTTGATTTTGCTAAAGAATAAGATTGTACTATGGAAAAATAAGTCTTTTTCTTCCAAAGATTTTTACGAATACGCTTTTTTGACATCGAAGTACGTTTTTTTGGAACTGCCATTTAAAAAGGAGATTACTTTTTTCTAGTTGTATGTGAAAGACATCTATTGCCGCAAATCAATCCTTCTTTCTGCTTTTTCTTAGTATTTATACTTAGATACTGAACTGAAATTCTGAATTCTTTTTTACTTCATTTTCTTTAATGCGGATAAGACAAGAATTTTTTAACATATTTTTCATTTAGCATATTTTTCATATATATTTTGGATTTTGTATTAATAATATAGATTTTGTATTAATAATATAGAATATATACAAAGGTTTTCTATTTAAATCAATTTATATATCAAGTATACTCCATATATAGATATATGGTACGGGGGTCTATCCCCCATATAAGATGGGGGGATAAAAGGAAGGGAAAATTCAAATAGTTAATTAAGTTCAGAATGGTATTCCATAATTGAATTCCAATCAAAACAAAAAAAATAGTTAGTCTCTTAAACAAGACATTCTAAAACTTAGGTAATTCTAGTCATTAGTATTTCAGTTCTATATGAAGTAAGGAATATTCGATAATTTCCTATAAACATAGGTTTTCATTGGAATTCAATCAATCAGTTACGAAACATGAGAGTTGCTTCATCTTCATTTTAATAGAAAGAAATAAAAAAATTAATAAAAAAATGAATAGAAAGTAAAATGATTCAATCCTTTTTTATATTTTAATAAATATCCTTCTTTAGATAATAACTAGGTAACAAAGTTATTTGATTAACTTTTTGAATTTAACCAAGTAAACCCATTCTTAATTTTTTCTTATTCTTTTTTTTTTTTTTAATTCCTTCAGAAAGAGATAAGAATTGGTTTGGTGAATCGGAAACAATTTTATTTTATAGAAAAATTGAAGTAAAAATTTCAATTTCTTTTCTTATGGAACATACATATCAATATGCATGGGTAATCCCTCTTCTCCCACTTCCAGTTATTATGTCAATGGGGTTTGGACTTATTCTTATTCCGACAGCAACAAAAAATCTTCGTCGCATATGGGCTTTTCCTAGTGTTTTACTCTTAAGTATAGCTATGGTATTCTCAGTTCACCTATCTATTCAACAAATAAATGGAAGTTCTATCTATCAATATCTATGGTCTTGGACCCTCAATAATGATTTTTCCTTAGAATTTGGATACTTGATCGACCCGCTTACTTCTATTATGTTAATACTAATTACTACTGTAGGAATCCTCGTTCTTATTTATAGTGACGATTATATGTCTCACGATGAAGGATATTTGAGATTTTTTGTTTATATAAGTTTTTTCAATACTTCCATGTTGGGATTGGTTACTAGTTCCAATTTGATACAAATTTATTTTTTTTGGGAACTTGTGGGAATGTGTTCCTATTTATTGATAGGCTTTTGGTTTACACGGCCAATTGCAGCGAGTGCTTGTCAAAAAGCTTTTGTAACTAATCGTGTAGGGGATTTTGGTCTGTTATTAGGAATTTTAGGTTTTTTTTGGATAACAGGTAGTTTAGAGTTTCGGGATTTGTTCAAAATAGCTAATAACTGGATTCCTAATAATGGGATTAATTCCTTACTTACTACTTTGTGTGCTTTTTTATTATTCCTTGGTGCAGTTGCGAAATCTGCACAATTCCCTCTTCACGTATGGTTACCCGATGCTATGGAAGGACCCACTCCCATTTCGGCTCTTATACACGCAGCAACTATGGTTGCTGCGGGGATTTTTCTTCTAGCTCGACTTCTTCCTCTTTTCATATCCCTACCTTTAATAATGAGTTTCATTTCTTTAGTAGGTACAATAACACTCTTCTTAGGAGCTACTTTAGCTCTTGCTCAGAGAGATATTAAAAGAAGCTTAGCCTATTCTACAATGTCTCAATTGGGTTATATGATGTTAGCTCTAGGTATAGGTTCTTATCAAGCTGCTTTATTCCATTTGATCACTCATGCTTATTCGAAAGCTTTATTGTTCTTGGGATCCGGATCCGTTATTCATTCAATGGAACCTCTTGTTGGATATTCACCAGATAAAAGTCAGAATATGGTTCTTATGGGTGGTTTAAGAAAATACGTTCCAATTACAAGAACTACTTTTTTATGGGGTACGCTTTCTCTTTGTGGTATTCCACCTCTTGCTTGCTTCTGGTCCAAAGATGAAATCCTTAGTAATAGTTGGTTGTATTCACCCTTTTTTGGAATAATAGCCTCTTTTACTGCAGGATTAACTGCGTTTTATATGTTTCGGATATATTTACTTACTTTTGATGGGTACCTGCGTGTTCATTTTCAAAATTACAGTAGCACTAAAGAGGGTTCGTTGTATTCAATATCCTTATGGGGAAAAAGGATACCCAAAGGAGTGAATAGAGATTTCATTTTATCAACAACGAAGAGTGGAGTTTCTTTTTTTTCACAAAATATATCCAAAATTCATGGTAATACAAGAAATAGGATAGGGTCCTTTAGTACTTCCTTAGGGGTTAAAAACACTTTTGTCTATCCTCATGAAACGGGAAATACTATGCTATTCTCTCTTTTTATATTACTGCTTTTTACTTTGTTCATTGGATCCATAGGAATCCATTTTGATAATGGAGTAATGGATAATGGAATAGCGGAGTTAACCATATTATCAAAGTGGTTAACTCCCTCAATAAGCTTTTTCCAGGAAAGTTCTAATTCTTCCATAAATTCATATGAATTTATCACTAATGCAATTTCTTCTGTAAGTCTAGCTATGTTTGGTCTATTCATAGCATATATCTTCTATGGATCTGCTTATTCCTTTTTTCAGAATTTCTATTTAATAAATTCCCTTGTAAAAGAGAGTCCGAAAAAGTCTTTTTTGGATCAAGTAAAAAAAAAGATATACAGTTGGTCATATAATCGTGGTTATATAGATATTTTCTATACTAGGGTCTTTACCCTGGGTATAAGAGGATTAACCGAACTAACGCAGTTTTTCGATAAGGGTGTCATTGATGGAATTACCAATGGGGTAGGTCTTGCTGGTTTTTGTATAGGAGAAGAAATTAAATATGTAGGGGGAGGGCGAATATCATCTTATTTATTCTTTTTTTTATGTTATGTATCCGTGTTCTTATTCTTTTTTCTTTCTTAACTTAAGGAATTCCCCCGTCTCCTGCCTAAAGAGCCCCCTTATTCCCCTTCCTATCTCCTTCTACCATCTCTCTCCCTTTTCTACCATCTCTCTCTTTCTATCTCCCTCCTTGCTAAGTATTGTATAATAGTTCGGTTTTCCGCGATTTTTTCCATTCCTCTGTGTAAATAGCCTAATATGGGTTCACAATCAATAACATCTTCACCATCGAGAGTAACGATCAGTCGAAGAACACCATGCATTGATGGGTGGTGAGGGCCCATATTGACTATCATGAGATCTTTTCTTGTAAGCGGTAGACTCATATCCTTTCTTCCTTAATTCATTATTCCATGAAAATGGATTATTCCATGAATTCCTCAAAACGAGGCTCATCAAAATGAAAAATCTAAGACTACTATAAGACTACTAATAAAATAAGAAAAAAATTCGAACGATTAAATTACTTCTCCCTAATATCCAACTGACTGATTAATTTCTTATAACGTACTCTATTTTTCTTTGCCAAATAAGCTAGCAAACGTTGACGTTTTCCCAAAAGTCTTCGTAGACCTCTTTCCGATGAAAAATCTTTTTTGTGTAATTCCAAATGTGAAGCAAGTCTCCGTATCTTATTGGTGAAACTGAATACTTGAAATTCAACAGAACCCCTGTTTTCTTCTTTTTCTTCTTTAACCATAAATCCAAAAATTTTTCTACCTCCTTTCTTTTTCTTGTATTTTTCTGATCAGGAAAAATACAAAATTATGTCAGTTATTTTGAAGTTATTCTAATCTCGTACACACAAAAATTTTCAATTATTCATCTACTACTGGAATTTGGATTTATTTTATCGATGCAAATTGGATTTGGATAGAAGGGTACATTCTTTTATTTTAGATAGAAGAAATGTTTCTTCTATCTAAAATAAAAGAATTTTGCTGATTTATTTATTGCTATATCCAATTTATGGAATTGATACACCATTTAATTGATATCGTTTAGCAAAATGAAACACAGCATATGCATCCATCTTTCGGCTCGAGAATTTCACGGGATAGAGATATGGTATAAGAAATAGGCTATTAAGTAACTCTAAATGAATTGTGGATACATCTGTATCCTTAACATACTGAAACGACTGCCATTATTCGTATCAAACCAATAGCGATTCATACAAGCTAAATCTTCTAATCAATGGTGGGCCAATAATGAATTTTTTTGCATATGTATTAAGACGCTTGGCCTGATTTCGAAATTGTCCAGAGTTTTTTATGTTGTTTTCATTGCAAAATGATGGATCTCCTTCCGTAACTTTCCAATTACGAGTACGAGAATTGAAAGACATGAAAATTCTCAATTCTCTACGGCGTCTAGGAGATAGATAGAATATTTTCAGGAACAAGAAAATCAGAAGAATCTTTCTCTCTATTCACTACCATTCCGCGTCTTCGACTTCTATTAGTTTCTTTTCTTCTTTAATGCAATAGCTATAGTTTGATATAGAATCCATTTCTCAAAGTAATGGAAACCATTCTATTATAGGAAATGCTTCGAAAATCGCTATTCCATCTTTTAGGTATCGTGAAAAGTGATACCTGTGAAGATCGTGCATTTCAGTCACATTCAGATCCGTTTTTCGAGTCCATGATATAACCAAATTGGATGGATCTTCCACCCGTTTAGCTAAGAAAGAATAGATGCAGAGGTGGATAATAGATCGATATGAAGATCATGAGCTGCCCCATAATGAAACCGCCAGTAGTCGCGAATATCTCCTTCTTCCCTAATCCAAGATTGGAGAAAGAAGATCTAAGAGGGACCTATGGAGAATGTGGTCAGAAATCCATAATAGAGTCCGACCACAACGACCGAATTAATTATCCTCATCGAGAAACTTAGACTACTAAGTAGAAAAGATTTGAAAATCATGGCATGGGTCTCCTTTTTTTCTTTCTTTAGAGTTTTCTATATGCACAATTTCTCGATGTTTCGATGAGAATTTCTTGACTTTCCATATATAGAAAGAGATAGACTATAAATGACATCTCTTATGTAAATAAGACCAAAGGGATGGATATTAAATGATAGGAAGTGCTAGGAAGTGAAATAGAATGAAATAGAGCCACTTTGGGCTTCCCTATGAAATGAGGCATGGAACGGAGTCACTACGAAGAAATTCCGGGAGTTACGAAAGAAGCTTCGGACTCATATTGTTCATGGGTTGAGAGCGAGAGTTGAACTCTAGGAGATCGAATCTCCCCTTGTTCCTCAGTAGCTCAGTGGTAGAGCGGTCGGCTGTTAACTGACTGGTCGTAGGTTCGAATCCTACTTGGGGAGATTTGATTCA